GAGTGAAGATATTATACACAACGTGACTATTCCACCAAAAAGTTTTCTTTTAGTTCAAAACGATCAATATGTAGAATCAGAACAAGTTATTGCTGAGATTCGCGCGGGAACATATACGTTTAATTTAAAAGAGAGGGTTCGAAAACATATTTATTCTGACTCAGAGGGAGAAATGCACTGGAGTACCGATGTATACCATGCACCGGAATTTACATACAGTAATGTCCATCTCTTACCAAAAACAAGCCATTTATGGATATTATCAGGAGGTTCGTGCCACTCTAGTGTAGTCTCTTTTTCGCTTCAAAAGGATCAAGATAAAATTAGCGTCCATTCTGTTTCTGCTGAAGGAAGATCTATTTCTAGTCTGTCAGGAAATAATGATCAAGTAAGACTAAAATTCTTTAGTTCAGATATTTTTGGTAAAAAAAAAAAAGAAAGCGAGATTCCTGATTATTCAGAATTTAATCGAAGGGGTCATTGTAATCTCATATATCCTGCTATTCTCTACGAAAATTCTTATTTATTGGCAAAGAAACGAAGAAATAGATTCATTATTCCATTCCAATCGATTCCAGAACTAGAAAAAGAGCTACTGCTTCCTTCCGGTATTTCAATTGAAATACCTGTAAATGGTATTTTTCGTAAAAAAAGTATTCTTGCTTATTTTGATGATCCTCAATACAGAAGAAAGAATTCCGGCATTACTAAATATGGGACTACGGAGGTGCATTCAATCCTCAAAAAAGAGGATTTGATTGAGTATCGAGGAGTCAAAGAATTTAAGCCAAAATACCAAATGAAAATAGATCGATTTTTTTTCATTCCCCAGGAAGTACATATTTTGCCCGAATCTTCTTCCATAATGGTACAGAACAATAGTATCATTGGAATAGATACACCAATCACTTTAAATATAAGAAGCCGAGCGGGCGGCTTGGTCCGAGTGGAGAAAAAAAAAAAACGGATTGAACTTAAAATCTTTTCTGGAGATATCCATTTTCCTGGAGAAATCGATAATATATCCCGGCACAGTGGTATCTTGATACCCCTTGGAACGGCAAAAAAAAATTATAAGGAATCAAACACAAAATTGAAAAATTGGATCTATGTCCAATGGATCACACCTAACAAGAAAAAGTATTTTGTTTTGGCTCGACCCGTAATCATATATGAAATAGCGGACGGTATAAATTTAGTAACACTTTTCTCCCATGATCTGTTGCACGAAAGGGATAATCTGGAACTTCGAGTTGTCAATTATATCCTTTATGGCAACGGCAACCCAATTCGGGGAATTTATGGCACAAGTATTCAATTAGTTCGGACTTGTTTATTGTTGAATTGGGACCAAGACAAAAAAAGTGCTTCTGTCGAAGAGGCCCACGCTTCTTTTGTTGAAGTAAATACAAATGGTCTGATTCGAGATTTCCTGCGAATCTATTTAGTGAAATCCCATATTTCGTATATCAGAAAAAGGAAAGATCCGTCAGGTTCAGGATTGATCTTTGATAAGAGGTCAGATCGCACCAATATCAATCCATTTAATTCTATTTCTTCCAAGGCAAGGATTCAACAATCACTTAGCCAAAATCAAGTAACTATTCGTACGTTGTTGAAGAGGAATAAGGAATGCCAATCTTTTCTAATTTTGTCATCATCTAATTGTTTTCAAATGGGTCCATTCAATGATGTAAAATATTCCAATGTAATAAAAAAAGAATCAATGAAAAGAGATAGTCTAATTCCAATTAGGAATTCCTTGGGACCTTTAGGATTAGGAAGAGCCCCTCAAATTGCAAATTTGTATTCATTTTACCATTTAATAACTTATAATCAGATCTCGGTAACTAAATATTTACAACTTGACAATTTAAAACAGACTTTTCAAGCGCTTAAATATTATTTAATGGACGAAAATGGTAGAATTTATAATCCCGATTCGTGCAGTAACCTCTTTTTGAATCCATTCAATTTGAATTTTCTCCATCATAATTATTGTGAAGAAACATCTAGAATAATTAGCCTCGGGCAGTTTATTTGTGAAAATTTATGTATAGCCAAAAGCGGACCGCACCTAAAATCGGGTCAAGTTCTAATTGTTCAAATTGACTCTGTAGTAATAAGATCAGCTAAACCCTATTTGGCCACTCCGGGAGCAACCGTCCATGGCGATTATGGAGAAATCCTTTACGAAGGAGATACGTTAGTTACATTTATATATGAAAAATCGAGATCTGGGGATATAACGCAAGGTCTTCCAAAAGTGGAACAAGTGTTAGAAGTTCGTTCGATTGAGTCAATATCGATGAACCTACAAAAGAGAATTGAGGGTTGGAACAAGCGTATAACAAAAATTCTTGGAATTCCTTGGAGATTCTTGATTGGTGCTGAGCTAACTATAGTGCAAAGTCGTATCTCTTTGGTTAATAAGATCCAAAAAGTTTATCGATCTCAGGGGGTGCAGATTCATAATCGACATATAGAAATTATTGTGCGTCAAATAACATCAAAAGTATTGGTTTCAGAAGATGGAATGTCTAATGTTTTTTCACCCGGAGAACTAATTGAATTGTTGCGGGCGGAACGAACAGGACGTGCTTTGGAAGAAGCGATCTGTTACCGAGCTATCTTATTGGGAATAACGAAAGCATCTCTAAATACTCAGAGTTTCATATCCGAAGCGAGTTTTCAAGAAACTGCTCGAGTTTTAGCAAAAGCCGCCCTCCGGGGTCGTATCGATTGGTTGAAGGGTCTGAAAGAGAACGTTGTTCTAGGAGGGATGATACCCGTCGGTACGGGATTCAAAGGATTAGTGCAACGTTCAAGGAAACATACCAAGATTCCTTTGGAAACCAAAACGAATCATTTATTCGAGGTGGAAATGAGAGATATTTTGTTCCACCACAGAGAATTATTTCATTTTTTCATTTCAAAGAATTTACCATGATACACCGAAAGAACCTTTTCGAGGATTTAATGGTTCCTAAGAGCGGATTCACCCACTTTTTAACTATTTGCGGTCATTTTTTTTTTAATAAAGATAATAAAATAACAAATAGAATAGAAAGAAATTTATGGCTTGAATCGTGGATCAACGGCCAATATCCGTTAGAGGTAGAAAAGGAGGTTCCATCGGAACAATTTTTTATTTCTATTTCAGGGCACCTCGTCTCTCTCTTTTTTTTCTTAAAAAAAGAAAGGAAGTGCGGATAAATAAATGACAAGAAGATATTGGAACATCAATTTGGAAGAGATGATGGAAGCTGGAGTTCATTTTGGTCATGGTACTAGTAAATGGAATCCTAGAATGGCACCTTATATCTCTTCAAAGCGTAAAGGTATTCATATTATAAATCTTATTAGAACTGCCCGTTTTTTATCAGAAGCTTGTGATTTAGTTTTTGATGCAGCAAGTAGGGGAAAACAGTTCTTAATTGTTGGTACCAAAAATAAAGCAGCGGATTCAGTAGCACGGGCTGCAATAAGGGCTCGGTGTCATTATGTTAATAAAAAATGGCTCGGCGGTATGTTAACGAATTGGTATACTACGGAAACGATACTTCATCAGTTCAGGGACTTGAGAACGGAACAAAAGATGGGGGGACTCAATCGTCTTCCGAAAAGAGATTCCGCTATGTTGAAGAGACAATTATCTCACTTGCAAACATATCTGGGCGGGATTAAATATATGACGGGATTACCCGATATTGTAATAATCGTTGATCAGCAAGAAGAATATACGGCTCTTCGAGAATGTATGATTTTGGGAATTCCAACTATTTGTTTAATCGATACAAATTGTGACCCGGATCTCGCAGATATTTCGATTCCAGCAAATGATGACGCTATAGCTTCAATCCGATTAATTCTTAACAAATTAGTATTTGCAATTTGTGAGGGTCGTTCTAGCTATATACGAAATCATTGATTAATAATAAAAATAAATAAATTCTTTTGGGAACTCCATAGATTTCTGAAATCGGTTATGATTACTGAATTGCACAAAAGAGATACAAGTAGGGGTATTATGTAATTAGTTGGTATCCAAAATATATAAGTCAACTAAGCAAGGCGAAAAAGAGATGGTTGAATCAAAATAATTATTTTTAAAGTTCCATTTTTTTTAGAGGGCAATATGAATGTTCTATTTTGTTCCATCAACACACTATTATTGTGTTATATCAACACACGAAAAGGCTTATACGATATATCCGGTGTGGAAGTCGGCCAACACTTATATTGGCAAATAGGAGGTTTTCAAGTCCATGCCCAAGTAATTATTACTTCTTGGGTTGTAATTGCTATCTTATTAGGTTCAGCCATTATAGCTGTTCGTAATCCACAAACCATTCCTACTGACAGTCAGAATTTCTTCGAATATGTCCTTGAATTCATTCGAGACGTGAGCAAAACTCAGATTGGCGAAGAATATGGCCCATGGGTTCCCTTTATTGGAACTTTGTTTCTATTTATTTTTGTTTCGAATTGGTCAGGCGCTCTTTTACCTTGGAAAATCATACAGTTACCTCATGGGGAATTAGCCGCGCCTACAAATGATATAAATACTACTGTTGCTTTAGCTTTACTCACGTCAGTAGCATATTTCTATGCAGGTCTTAATAAAAAAGGATTAGGTTATTTTGGTAAATACATTCAACCAACTCCAATCCTTTTACCCATTAATATCTTAGAAGATTTCACAAAACCCTTATCACTTAGTTTTCGACTTTTCGGAAATATATTAGCTGATGAATTAGTAGTTGTTGTTCTTGTTTCTTTAGTACCTTCAGTGGTTCCTATACCTGTCATGTTACTTGGATTATTTACAAGCGGTATTCAAGCTCTTATTTTTGCAACTTTAGCTGCGGCTTATATAGGCGAATCCATGGAGGGTCATCATTGACTAGTTTTCGAAATAGTCTTTTTTAACTTAAGTCTTACGCAATCTATGCGCGGATCAAGATAATCTGCTTAGGGAACATAATTTATATAAGTAATAGTCAAAAAAGTTTAAGTAGAGGTATTAGGGAATTGCAACAAACAAAAGGGGGAAGTAAAAAAAGGAAAGAGATCTAAAAGATCTTTTTCCTAAAATTCCAGTTCGGTCTATTTATATCCCCTCGAATGAATATTCTCTTTCTATTCTTTTATTCATTTCATTCCAATATTCAATATTATTAGATATAAGTAGTCATAATCTGACTAAGAATTCTTATCGTATTACTTATAGTATTAATAAGCCGTGCTGCTTAAAAAAAAGATGTTATTGTTATATAGAATAATTCCCATTCAAGTTGATTTCATCCAACTCACCGATTGACCAAAAGAGAATTTGAATAAATAATAAATTACATGAACTTCGATCAATCAAATACTGATATTTCGATGCAAGGATTCGATCTAACGACTTTGTCCATGTAGATCCCGCGTGGGCGAATAATAAAAGAAAAAAAAAAAAGATTTACAAAAAAACTAAATTTAAATAAAAAAAAATGGATTGGTTAGGGGAGGGGAGGGGAGGCCAAACTAGATGTATGTAATCTAATTACTATAAGACAACTCTTGTGAATGTTTCGAAGAATGATTCTATAATCCGATTGCTAAGATATGAATGGTTGATTTACGTTATGGAAGAAACACATGTATATGTGATATTAGATAGGGCTTCCAATGGAAGCCCTTCCGTTTCGTTTGTAGTTGTGAATTGAATATTCAATGAATAAAGAGATTCAATCAAAAAAATAAGAAAAAAAACGAAAAATTCAAAGAGAATGGTTTGGAAAAAAGAATGAAATGGAAGAACAAAAGTCGTATGGATTCACAAAAATTATGTGAATAAAAACTAAAAAAGAAATATCGAAGTCGTTCTGATGATTCAATAATACTATATTATTATTACGTCAATTTCGAGTTCTTAGTTCCTTCGACTGTATATATCTTAGCGATGGAATAATTAAGTCATAATTTATTGGTTGATTGTATCATTAACTATTTACTTATTTTGGTGTGAGGAACTTATCATGAATCCACTGATTTCTGCCGCTTCCGTTATTGCTGCTGGGTTGGCCGTCGGGCTTGCTTCTATTGGACCTGGGGTTGGTCAAGGTACTGCTGCGGGCCAAGCTGTAGAAGGGATCGCGAGACAGCCCGAGGCGGAGGGAAAAATACGAGGTACTTTATTGCTTAGTCTGGCTTTTATGGAAGCTTTAACAATTTATGGACTGGTTGTAGCCTTAGCACTTTTATTTGCGAATCCCTTTGTTTAATCCTAAAATAAAAATACGTATTTTTTCTTAGTTTATTTCCTTGGACTTACTGCTCTTCTTTTTTCGAATTATATTCAGATTTTACGCCTACAATTTTTTATTTGGTGGGACAATAACCCCATGGGAAGGAATGATTGGAGGATGAGGAATTAGCAGACCGACTCGCCCTCTTCCTTCCCCCTCTTAGTCCAATGGAACGTTTTTTTAGGAAGTGTTACAATAAACGAGATATTTCGCAATTGACATGGCATAACGCCTGGGACCTAATTCTAATAATGATAAGTATCATCTTTTTTTGTCAATTGGAAATTTCCAATTGACAAAAAAATCCATTGATTTATAAATGAATGGATTTTTAACTCTATTTAAAATTTCTTTCTAAATAGAGTTAAATAAAATAGCAAATAGGAAATTACAAAAAAAGAAAATAAACATATAAAATAAAAATAAATAGATAATTAGTCTATCTATATCTAAGAGGAGATTCTATGAAAACTGTAACCGATTCTTTCCTTTCCTTAGGTTACTGGTCATCCGCCGGGAGTTTCGGGTTTAATACCGATATTTTAGCAACAAATCCAATAAATCTAAGTGTAGTGCTCGGTGTATTGATTTTTTTTGGAAAGGGAGTGTGTGCGAGTTGTTTATTTCAAGAATAGGCTGGATCCAACCAACTGCACTTTTTTTTTTCGTTCTAACTGGGAAAGGTGCATGATCGCGCGAATTACTTTTGAATAAATTAAATAAAATAAATTAATAAATCATATTTAAGAACCATAGCATTTCGCGATTCATTGGTAAATCTACTTTGATTCTCTATCAACCAATAATAATAATGTGGAACAATTAACATGGTTAAAGCTAAATCGTTTGAAGTCCATACTCAGCAAGGTACTCTTTCTACTATTAGGTTAATATTTTAATGTTAATATAGAAATGGTTTCAAAATGAATAGTTAGAAAGTTTTTTCGATATATAACACTCATGTCGATAAAATGATTTTAACCTTTTTTTCTATTTTTTTATTTATTGATTGATTGGAAAAAATTATGAGTATTTCAACCCCTCTTTTTTATCCAATGCTGAATCGATAACCTACGTATAAATTAAGAAAAATTCTTTGGATTTGAAAAAAAAAAAAGAAACAATGTTGCTGACAATTATTTGTTTGGTCAGAAGAGTCCTCCGAATATTCTGGTCTTGGATTAATGATCAGTTTTGAGATTTGTTT